GAACCCACACACAGTAGTAGGGCAAATGAAATAGACCTTTAGTTCATATATAAGTAGTCAATATTTAATATCACATATACATGTTTTTCTTCCATAACGTAAACCATTAGATTCAATCGGATTCGAGAATCAATCCATTTTTTTAGGGATCCCGTTTTTTGTAAATTCTTTTCTGTCTTCCGTTTTCTTTATCATTATTCCAACCGAATACAATCTAAATGGGCAAATGAAATTGATTAGGGCGAATTATTGCATAGAACTATCATTATTTGATTGCTCTAAGTTCATGCAATTTAATTAAAATTTTCTTTTGGTCAATTATTGAATAAAATCAACTGTAAAGGAGAATTGTTTCTCCTGTTTTTTATTTAATCACACGTCGTAAACATAGATTTGATTTAAATTATGATTTGCCTAAGAAGATTGGCTGACCAATATAATAGAAAGTGAATATTCGTCGAGGAAAGGAGGATATTAAGTGGACGAAAGGATAATTTTAGGAAAAAGATCTTTTAGATCTCTTTCCTTTTTTTTTTACAACTCTCTAATATCGTAATTTTTGATTTTTTTGTTCCTATTGCTTTCTATCGTATATAGAGTCTTGTATATTTCTATTCCTTAAGTAAATCATCTTGAGCCGCACATACATTGCTTTGCACTAAGCTAAAAAAAAAAAGACTATTTCAATGATGGCCCTCCATGGATTCACCTATATAAGCCGCGGCTAAAGTTGCAAAAATAAGAGCTTGAATACCACTTGTAAATAATCCAAGGAACATGACAGGGATAGGAACCACTGAAGGTACTAAAGAAACAAGAACAACAACTACTAATTCATCTGCTAAGATATTCCCGAAAAGTCGAAAACTAAGTGATAAGGGCTTTGTAAAATCTTCTAAAATGTTAATGGGTAAAAGGATTGGGGTTGGTTGAATATATTTCCCAAAATAGCTTAATCCCTTTTTAGTAAGACCTGCATAGAAATATGCCACTGACGTGAGTAAAGCCAAAGCAACAGTAGTATTTATATCATTCGTGGGTGCGGCTAACTCTCCATGAGGTAATTCTATGATTTTCCAAGGTAAAAGAGCTCCTGACCAATTAGAAACAAAAATAAATAGAAACATAGTTCCAATAAAAGGAACCCAAGGGCCATATTCTTCTCCAATTTGAGTTTTACTCACATCTCGAATGAATTCAAGAATATATTCGAAGAAATTCTGACCCCCAGTCGGAATCGTTTGTGGGTTCCGAACAGCTATAGTAGCCGAACCTAATAAGATAGCAATTACAACCCAAGAAGTAATAAGTACTTGGCCATGGACTTGGAAACCCCCTATTTGCCAATAGAAATGTTGGCCTACTTCCACACCGGATATATCGTATAACCCTTTTAGTGTGTTGATGGAACATGATAGCACATTCATATTGCCCTCTGAAAAAAAATCGAACTTTAAACAAAATTATTTTGATTCAACCATCTATTGGTCTACTTGAATCGGATATTTTGAATACCAACTAATATTTTGAATACTAACTAATCACATAATATCCCCAGTTCTTTTTATCTATTTTAAAAAATTCATAAATAATAACCGATTCCATAAATCGATCGGATTTTCGAAGTAAAAGTGATTTATCTTATTATTAATCAAGATTTCTTATATAGATAGAACGGCCCTCCCAAATTGCGAATACTAATTTCTTAAGAATTAAGCGGATTGAAGATATACCGGCACTGTTCGCTGGAATCGAAATATCTGCAAGATCAGGGTCACCGTTTGTATCGATTAAAGAAATTATTGGAATTCCCAAAGTGATACACTCTCGCAAGGCCTTATATTCTTTATGCTGATCAAGGATGATTACAATATCGGGTAACCTTGTCATATATTTAATCCCGCCCATATATCTTTGCAAACCAGATAATTGTCTTTTCATCACAGCCGCATCTTTTTTTTTGTGAAGACGGTTGAGTCTTCCCGTTTTTTGTTCCATTCTCAAGTCCCTGAACTTCTGAAGTCTCCTTTCTGTAATGGACCAATTCGTTAACATCCCGCTGAACCATTTTTTATTAACAAAATGACACCGGGCCCTTATTGCAGCCCGTGCTACTGAATAAGCTGCTTTTTTTTTGGTACCAACAATCAAGATTTCTTTTCCGCTACTTGCTGCATCAAAAAGCAAACCGCAGGCTTCGGATAAAAAACGAGCAGTTCTAGTAAGATTTGTAATATGAATACCTTTACGCTTTGCAGAAATATAAGGTGCCATTTTAGGATTCCATTTCTTAGTCTTATAGCCAAAATAAACTCCTGCCTTGATCATCTCTTCCAAGTCGATGTTCCAATATCTTCTTGTCATTTCTCCCCACACCCTCCCTTTTTTTCAAAAAAAAAGGGACGAGGAACCCTGAACTGAAATAAATAATTGTTCCGATGGAACCTTCTCTTCTACCGTAGATTGGCCGTAGATAGACGAACAAGCCATTAGTCTTTTC